AGCGTGAAGTGCAATTAGATCCATTTTTGGGGGGGATTCGAATTACTATTATCAATTAGAAGAATTTATGGTTGGCTTAGTTGGACTACTGAATTGAAGTATCCAGGCTCCGTTTTAAAAAAACCAAGTGGTAATATTATATCATAAAGTATTCCTTTTTTTAAAGAAATCTTTTTTGTAAGTAGAAGTTATTTTAAACTCTTATGTTAATCAATCGAGTAATATGCATGAAGCCGTCAACTGTTTTACGGAATGCGTGAATTGAAAGGAATAACAAAAAGAAGTGGTAATGGGAGCATTTGTACTATATGTGCAAATCAAAATCGGGCGGATCTTTACCCGGAGTAGAGCATAAACCTAAAAAGATTAAAGAGGCCCATTTAAGAACAAGAAAATGACATCGTGATTTGTATTGTATTGGATCTCGATGAAACAATCCATCAATGAGAAGTTAATTGGATAAGTTTAATGAATTCTTTTTTTTATATTATACGTTATAAGGATAAGGAAAGGACGACAAACTCGTGTTTAGTGAAAAATCAAAGAAAATCCTTTTATTATTTATTACAAGTTAGAAGGAACTTGCTATGAAAAAATAAAAAGTATTGGAATCTACACATTGATTCTTTTTTTTTGAACCGTATGCGTCAAAAGGCGCCTGTACGGTTCCGAAGGGATACAATTTGACCCTAATCAACCGACTTTATCGAGAAAGATTACTTTTTTTAGGTCAAGAGGTTGATAGCGAGATCTCAAATCAACTTATTGGTCTTATGATATATCTCAGTATCGAGGATGATACCCAAGATCTGTATTTGTTTATAAACTCTCCTGGCGGATGGGTAATACCGGGGGTGGCTCTTTATGATACTATGCAATTTGTGCAACCAGATGTACATACAATATGCATGGGATCGGCCGCTTCAATGGGATCTTTTATCCTGGTTGGAGGAGAAATTACCAAACGTCTAGCATTCCCTCACGCTTGGCGCCAACGAGGCTTTTATTTGAGAGAAAAAAGAAGACTATGCCTTCGCCATATGAAATATGAATATTAAGTAATAATAGCATGGCACTTTGAATTCGATACGAGATAAGAATTTTTGTTTTCAAAACATTAGATTATGTATCGAGAGAGTAATATGAGAAAAAGGTATTTCCTATTTTATTATTGGAAGTCCAGTTCAGCGTCACAAACTTTTTTCACACCAGAGGTCTCTTAACAATATTTATGGAGCGAAAAAAAAAAAAAAAAGATTCTTTTTTCCTTAGTTTATTTGATCAAATAAAAAAGCAACTTTGGGATTGCTGAATGACAGACAAATCGCAGACAAAAAAATATAATAAATATATAAAGCAACGGAGCCATCATAGTATTTTTGAATTCCTCCGAAAGGAAGGGTGGTAAGTTGATCATTTACCCATCGGGGTCTGATTGATCCTATTTTTTTACTGAAGGTAAGGGTCAATTTTATTGTAGAGCCGTATGCAATGCATAATGCCCGTACGGTTGTTCGATTCTATCTTTTTTTCTTGTTATTCTTTTATCTTCCCCTCATCATGCGAACGAAATAGAGAAACCTTTTATTATCTTATATCATCAGGGTAATGATCCATCAACCTGCTGGTTCTTTTTCTGAAGTAGCAACGGGAGAATTCATCCTGGAAGTGGGAGAACTGCTGAAACTACGTGAAACCCTGACAAGGGTTTATGTACAAAGAACGGGCAAACCCTTATGGGTTGTATCCGAAGACATGGAAAGAGATGTTTTTATGTCAGCAACAGAGGCTCAAGCTTATGGAATTGTTGATCTTGTAGCGGTTGAATGACAGTAGCCTGGATTTAGCGTCAATTCGTGATTTGAAATTAATATTAATATTCTATTATTTTTATTTACTATTCTATTGAATAAAAATAATTCATAATCATCCGGTTAGGATTGATCTAAACCAGCCCATTATGTATATGATTCAACATGCCAACGATTAAACAACTTATTAGAAATACAAGACAGCCAATTAGAAATGTCACAAAATCCCCCGCGCTTCGGGGATGCCCTCAGCGTCGAGGAACATGTACTAGGGTGTATGTGCGACTCGTTCAGATCATGAACTAGAACAAAGGAAAGAGAACAATGTTCGAATATCAATGATCAAATAGGCTAGAACGGAAAAACAAACTACATTTCCTATATAAAAATAAGAAAATGGATCATATCCCTTTTATTGTGTATGAAATTTATGGTTTCTATTGGTGTAAATCCACTCACCTCAATTCAAGATGAGAAGCAATTCTCCATTGGTAGCAAATGGTTATCCATTAAGCGGAGGAAATCTTAGTTAACATAGACCCCTCTTGCAAGAACGGACTAAGAGGGTCAGCTACCCAGCCAACCTTCATAATTAAATACCGTTACTGTATAGGTAGAGCTCGTTGTGAAAGACCTATTACTGGATAATTCATGGGTAGAGCCGAAGAATGTGAACTATACAAGTTAGCAATAACATTGATTGAATGAAGTAAAGGCTCCGGTGTATAGAGAAGACCTCACCGTTTAAGAAGTAACCATAGAAACGATGGAATCCACTATTTCTTTATCATTGCTTTTTTTTAATACCTAGTATAGTACAATTTCGTATTTCGAGGTGAAATGCCTAGAAAAAGTAAAAAATCGTGGTTGGGAAGGTTATAGTAGCCAAAGCCATTGGAATTATTAGTTTATACATTGGAAAAATCCGTTTTGTTATTAATATATTAGGAAAGGGGCAAAAGAATAACTGAAAGAAAGGAAATCTTTTAGTTATTCGTTAAAGTTTCATTTATTCAATGACCAGAATTAGACGGGGATATATCGCTCGGAGACGTAGAACAAAAATTCGTTTATTTGCATCAAGCTTTCGGGGGGCTCATTCAAGACTTACTCGAACTATTACTCAACAAAAAATAAGAGCCTTGGTTTCGGCTCATCGGGATAGGGATAGGCAAAAAATAAATTTTCGTCGTTTGTGGATCACTCGAATAAATGCAGCAATTCGTGAAAGGGGGGTATGCTATAGTTATAGTAGATTAATAAATGATCTGTACAAGAGACAGTTGCTTCTTAATCGTAAAATACTTGCACAAATAGCTATATCAAATAGGAATTGTCTTTATATGATTTCCAATGAGATCATAAAAGAAGTAAGTTGGAAGGAATCCACCGGTTAAACGGAGTTGCCCGGAGAATGAACTCCGGGATGGTCGAATAAAAATGAATAGAATATGATAAAATATGATAAAGTAGTCAAAATAAATATGAATCAACACGTTCAATAAAAAAATTTCTTCTTCCCAGATTATTCTTTTTTTTCTTACGACACGAGACTTCAATCCGGATTCTTGGATTTTTCCAACAAAATATCAATCCGCGCTTGAGTTCGGATGGGGATTTGAATTCAAGTGAATAAAGAGTAAACCTATCTTTTTCTGGCTCTAAGACTAGGAGTTCTAGTGGTCGACTCGGTTCTTTCAAATTGTTTCTCATTATTAAGAAAAGGTAACAAAGATAAAATACGAGCTTGTTTTATAGCAATAGTAATTAATCGTTGTTGTTTCAAGGTCAATCTATTCACTCGTCTAGATAATATTTTTCCCTGTTCACTAATAAATCGACTAATTAAACTCATGTTTTTATAATCAATTCGATCCCCCGATTGGATCGGGGGCAAACGCCGACGAAAAGATCGCTTGGATTTAAGAAAAGTTCGCTTGGATTTATCCATGGTTTGGTTAGTTTATTTCTTATCCCTAAAATCCTATTTCAGCCGTATCTCTAATTAGAATAAATAAATAGGATTTGGTTTGTTTATAATTATCTTTAACTATGTTAAATATGTTATATATATATAATGTCATTTTTCCCTTTCCTTGTAAGATAAGGGCGCAGGTGCTCGGTTCGATCTATTTCTTTATCTCCCCGTGAATCGTATGTTTGTAACAATATGGACAGAATTTTCGCAACTCCAATCGATTAGGCGTATTGTGCCGGTTCTTTTGAGTAATATATCTGGAAATGCCCGTTGATTCCTTATTAACACCGTTTCGAACACAAGCGGTACATTCCAAAAGAACCGGTATTCGCACATCTTTACCCTTGGCCATGAACCTCCTTTGGATTTTTCATTTACTCAACATAGAATTTGTAACTTGCTATCCTCTTATGCAAGATTTCACTACAATCAATATAGGAAATAAGATAGAAATCTTTCTAAACTCTATTTCAAATCACAGTACAGTATTTCATATAAGTATTTTGTAAAATACTCTTTCCTTAGAACCACAGTTTGTATTCGGCTTCCATAGAAATTTCATATTAATTTAATTCCAACTTGAACCCGAATCTCACAGCTGTTGAATGTACTTTTATTCTTTCTCTTTCCTCCCTTATTCTAAAAAAGGGAAAAAAGAGAAAAGAGGGGGCTGGTATTTAATTGTATCTCTAATCTTCTTTATTCCTTACCGCGTCAATAACTAGAATGAAAAAAAGGGGAACGTCAATGCGTCCGGGAAAAAACGATTAATCTCTATCAATAAACCTGCCAAAGAACCGAACCATAGAGTACTTAGTACCGGTGCCACGGAAAGATATGTTTTTAGATCTCGCATTGAAAAACCTCCTTCATTTTATTGTAATACATAAGATAATACATATTGAAATGTACAATCATCCAGTAAATAAGATTTACTTTTTGTTAAATACAGAAAAAAACGTCCTTTTCTTCCCCAATATTCCTCAAAAAGACTCCTTTATTTTTCCTAGGGGTTCCGTTCCATATTTCATATATATCGAAGTATTTTACTATTATTATATGTTAAATGAGACCAAAAAGACGAAATGGACATAAAAATTCTAGATTTTAATAGAGGAGATAACGATGTGGAAAAGAAGACAGGAATTCTCTACAATGACACTGTAGACCAATGGAAGGGATGTAGCGCAGCTTGGTAGCGCGTTTGTTTT